CGATCAGGAGGGGCTAATTCAAACCCCTCAGGTAAAATAAGAACAGCCCCCACATTCAAAGCTCCCTTTTTACCATTAGCAAGAACTTGTTTTAGTTGCATATCATAAGGAATTCGAACAACTGCTTCAAATACAGTATCAGGAAGTACCGCTTGTGGAACCTCAATACCCACGGGCTTATTAGCTAAATGACAATTAGCGCATACAATACGACCAGTTGCTTCGCGCGGATTTTCATAACCCTGCTGTGCAAAAATGGGATATGCATTTGAAATGTATGCCCCAGTTATTATATATATCATGAGCGATACGGAAATGGAGCGAGTAATCTCTTCCTTTATCCAAGAGAGGGTCTTTCTAGTTTGCATGGTCCAGTCGTTGATCCAGAAAATTTCTACAATAAAATTAGGTAGGTCGCTAGGATAGTTCCCTATCCACGATGCTGCTAGTTACTGAAAAATTTTTACTAAAATACTAAAATATAGGAGGAATCCGAATCTCTTGGATGTATAGAAAAAATAAGTGTATAAAAAATAAAGTAAGATTTTGAATATTTTATTTTACTTATGGACAAAATAACAAAATTCTAATTGGATCGGTGGATCATTTTTCAGTCATTCATTGAATGATAAATCACTACAAGTGACGGAGATACACGATTTAAATAACGGAAGATCCAATATTTAAAAATTGTATCGAAAATTACTGGAAAGGTGGAAACAAGTCCAGATATAATTTGATCATTATGAGCAAATCCAAAATCCTTGTAGAAAGAGCTAATCATTAGTTCCCAACCGTGGGGTGAATGGAATCCTATACATAAGTCGGTTAATAAAAGAATAGAAAGGGCTTTTATCGTGTCACTTAAGTTATATATGAATTCTTGAACCCAAGAATTAAGAATAAAAAGTTCTTCATTAACTAAAAAAGAATAACCACTTAGAATAACGAAACAGATTATATTTGTCGAGAAGTGCAAAATCGTATCTATACGATCTGCGTTGTGCATCTTGATCAATTGGATCGTTTCTTTGTGAATTCCGATACGAAACTTTTGTAGATGTGTTTCGGGGTATTCCTTTATCATTTCGTCCAACAGGAAGAGTTCCTCAAATTCTATAAATTTTTCTAGAATACTCTTTTCTTGAATATCATTTAAAAAAGTTTCGGATTTACTAGTATTCCACCAATTAATAATCCAAGATCCCAGACTTTTATTAAATGAAAAAGAGACCCACCAGGGCAAAAATACTATAGACGTAAGATATAGAAGGGGAATGAATGCTTTTTTTTCCATTTTTTCGTCTGTGAATTTTTAATGAATCTGCTTCATTCGTCAACTCTATACGATCTAATATTTCTATCAAGCATAAGTTCTATTTTAATATTAGATATTAGAATTTAGAATAGAAAGCTTCGAACCCGCGAATCTATTCCCTCTTTTTTATTTGTGAGTCAGTGGTTAGTCCTTGAATTTTGTGAATTTACATACGCATAAAAAAAAAGTTCCGTTTTCTAATTTTTCCGTTTTCCGTATATAGTATATATAATATACGTCTTCTTTGGTTCATCAGTATTATGAATAAATTTAAGTTATGTTATAGAAAAAAAAAAAAAAAAGAGGATTTTTTGGTTTTTTACCTCCTGCTAAGAAAAGTGCTTCGGTTTATTTCAAAATACTTCAATTGGTACACGCAAAAAATAGGCCAATTCCGCTGCTTTTTGCTCAATTTCTCGTGGAGTCAAATTCTCATCAGTACGAGTCAAAGGAATGGCCCCCTGGCCTCTGATTTCCATATAAAGGACACGCCGAGCATAAAAACCCTCTTTAACTTCTATTCTGATAGACTGAATATCTTTCATAAAGAGTCGTAGTAAGATGCGACGATTTTTTCCTGGAAATCCCCAACGAAAAATACACACTATTCCTTCTTTTCTATCGAATCGATCATAACCACTACCTACATTCCACGAAATTGTGCACCACAAATAAGAGCTAATAAACAGACCGGCGAGCCCATAGAAAGACATCACGATCCCTTGTGGAAAAAAAATGATTTGCTGAGACGGGAATAAAGATATCAAATTTCTGTCAAGATAACTGGAAATTCCAATCAATAAAAACCCCAATGAACCTAAAAAAAGTATAATGGCCCAGCAGAAATTACTTATTTTTCGAGACCCCGCTATAAGTTCTATCCATATATGTTCTGATCGCCAACTCATACTAGATCTAGTTGCATTTTATTGGAAGTGGGAGACCGGCCAAAATGAATTTTACTTTACGTTTTTTTGTTTCCGAAGGAACTTTCATCAACTTGCACTATTCTGATGTGAATCTTTCGAAGCAATTCGTTAGATCTAAAAGTAAAATAATAGGAGCCCCCTCATATGATCCCCTATCTACACATACTACACATATATAGCTACATGGGCTTTGCATTTATTTCAGGCATCCGCCCCAATCGCGACTTATTTTCAACAAATAGCTCGTTTACTCATATATCATATTTACGTTTACGCCTGCCCTTTCTTTTCTGTTTGAAAGAAGCCACAAGTTATACCATATTATACTGAATAGATATCTGTGTTATGATCCAAGTCTAAGTCTTGAAAAAAAAATAGATGAAATTTGCCCCCATCAGATCTAAAAAATCTTGTTTTTTTGAACATGAAGAGATAAAGAAGCCATTGCAATTGCCGGAAATACTAAGCCCACTAAAGGCACAAAAATAGAGGGTAAGTTGTTGAGAATTGTCATAGAATGGGCACCTCGATTTAATATTTGTACCTGTTATTTATTTATTGTTATATTAATCTTTTTACCTATTATCGCTATATTATATTGTTAGAAAGATATCTTAAATAGAAGGATCTCTTAAAATTATTAGAATTCCTATATAATTATACTAAGTATATCTAAGTGAGTATATATAAGAAAGTGCAAGGAATATAGAACTAACAAAATGGACTTATTCATTTTTCTACATGAAATACATGTATGATAATCCACTTGTTTGTTATTCTTCTATTATCTTTTTCTTGTCTTATAATTTGAATTTAATAAAGAGTTTCTTCCCCTTATAAATTATTCCAAAATTCGTTATAGTTTATAGTTATAATATAATACGAAAGGAAGAAAAGAACATGAAATTCGTTTTATTTATTATTTAATTTACTACCCTGCCCAATTGAATTTCGCGGAAAAAGAATTCGCTCTTTTATCTTGTTCATAGAGGTTTCCTAATTAGGAATCAGGGATATCGGTAAAAAAAAAAATTATCTGTATGATTCTTTCCATAATTTCCTCTTATGTCACCAAAAAAAATCCATTCTTCGGATTTTTCCTTTGATTCCGATAAATAAATACTTAATAAATACTTATTCTAAATAGTTATTCGCCAGAAAGAAATTAATTTAAGGAATTCAATTTAATTAACTATTAACTTAAGTTAAGGTTCTACTTAAGTTATGATTCAAAGGAAAGAAAGCGTGGAGCTGAAATAACTCACTCAGAACGCCCTTTAACAGATTACGTGGTACGATTGGATCGAATAAGCCCTTATGGAATAAAAATTCAGCCGCTTGTGAACCTTCAGGTACTGTCTTATTCAATGTTTGTTCAATTACTCTTTTACCTGCAAATGCAATGTAGGCGTTAGGTTCAGCAATAATGATATCCCCCAACATACCAAAACTAGCTGTCACCCCACCAGTCGTAGGAGATGTAAGGATTGATACATAAACTAACTTTTTATTCGATTGATAATCATATAAAGCGGAAGAAATTTTAGCCATTTGCATCAAGCTCAAACTTCCTTCTTGCATGCGTGCTCCTCCGGAAGCACACACTAGAATAAGAGGTAAAAATTGATTGGTAGCATACTCGATTAAACGAGTAATTTTCTCGCCTACTACCGATCCCATACTACCCCCCATAAACTGAAAATCCATAACCCCAATTGCTACGGGAATGCCGTTTAGTTGACCTATGCCGGTTTGAATGGCCTCGGTTAATCCTGTCTTTTTTTGATAAGAATCAATACGATCTTTATAAGGTTCCTCCTCTGAATGAAAGTCAATGGGATCCAGAGAGAACATCTCCTCATCCATAGGATCCCAAGTGCCTGGATCAATCGAAAGTTCAATTCTATCTGAACTACTCATTTTCAAATGATATCCACATTGTTCACAAATATTCATTTTTGATTTAAAAAATTTCTTATAATTTAATCCATAACAAATTTCACATTGAACCCACAAATGCTTGTATTTTTGAGTTACGCCGAGATCATTAGAATTTTCTCTTAGAGCGAAATCGCTGCCGTTCGTGCTAGTTCTTAGCCTGGAATTCCCGGTTTCACTACTATTTCTACTTTCACCCAAAATGTAAGTAGAAATGTAACTTTCGCTGTAATTTTCACTACCACTTAAAATAGAACTAGCAATCCCGATTTGAGAACGAAGATAACTGTCAATGCAACTATTGATGTAATTATTCCAACTATATTTATTATCATACATAGAATAATCATAGTGGGAATCGTCACTCCTAGACCCCTTATTTAAATAACTAGAATTCCAATAACTAGAAAATTCTTTTTCTAATTCACTCAAAAAAGAATGATTATTGTCAATCCCAAAAACTTGATTTTCAATATCAAAATATATGGAATAACCGTCTTTTTTATTATCCCTACCTAAAACTAAAAAAGTGTCATCCACGTTTAAATTCCGAATGTCCCTAACGCCGACTAAATGATCAACATTACTACTGTCACTATGACTCCAATTATAGGTGTTTTTTTCTGTATCATTTAGAATCGGGTCTTCACTTACACTGGTATTTTCAAGAGGACCAAGATTATCCATTGATTTACTTAGCCTACACCTGTATTCTAACTCCACATTGGATAACATCGAATGGAACCAACATTTTTTCATAGAGCTTTCTTGCCGCTATTTACATCAAAATAAATAGATGTATAGTCATTCGATGA